TATAAGATGTTCTATTTTTCCATAGAAATGTGTTCGCTCAAGAAAAGCTCCAGAAGATGTTAATCGTAAATAAGAAGATTGTTTACGAAGAAAAACTAATACAAATTCGCATTCAGATACATAAGAATTATATGGGAACCGAAATAGTCTTTTATTTTCTTTTGAAAAAAAAATAGAATTATTCGGAGTAATAAGACTATTCCAATTATGATATTCGTGAAGAAAGAATCGCAATAAATGTAAAGAAGGAACATCTTGGATCCAGCATTGAAGGATTTGAACCAAGATTTTCAGATGGATGGGATAAGGTATTAGTATATCTGACACATAATTTAAATGCGATAATTTGTCCTCCAAAAAGGGAAATATTGAATGAATAGATCGTAAATTCAAATTCTGAGATTTTGGTATTTTTTTTTCTTCGAGGGAAGATACTAATCGCAGCAAGAATGGAATTTCCACAATGACTGCAAAACCTTCCAATATCATCTGAGAATAAAAATGAAAATCAAAATAATTGTTGTGCCCAACGAATCGATTTTGGTTAGAATCATTAACCGAATAAATCAAATAATTCTGTTGATACATTCGAATAATTGAACGTTTCACAAGTACTGAACTAGATTTATTGTCATAACCAAAAATTTCCGTGGATTCGTAAAAAATCGAACCATTTAAACCACGATCATGAGCAAATGTGTAAATATACTCCTTAAAGAGAAGCGGATATAGAAAGTGTTGTTGCCGAGATCTATCTTTTTCTAAATATCCTTGTAATTCTTCCATTTCCATTTCTACTTGAACCAGAGGCAGGACCCATTTCATTTTTGGGGTTATCAAATGATACATAGTGCAATATGGTCAGAACAGGGTATATATTATGTATATAATTACAGTAAGAAAAAAATATATATCCCACAAACAAAGGAAACAGGGGAGTCCAATCAACAGATCTTTTTCCTCTCCTTTTCTATCCAATTGGTTTATGTTCGTTATAATTACAAGAGGGTAAAAAATCCTTTATTTTTGCAACTCGATCGCTCTTTTGACTTTGGAATAAATTCTCTTTATCAGTATACTGTTTCTTCTACACATCCGTCTCCAATCCATAATAAAGAATAATTAGGATTCATTAAAAAAAAAAAGAAAGAAAATCAATGGTCCACTCACAAAAGAACCCACCCTTTCCCGCATCAGGCACTAATCTATCTTTAACGTCTAATTAGATCGGGTAATCATTCAAATTAAGAACAAAAGCTCGTTGCTTTTTATTTCACCAGAATTAGAGCCATAGGGCTCTATCCATTTATTCACTAGACCCAACTGTAAATGTGAATTTTTTTTTTTCACTTCCAAAAAGAAAAAAAATTTGTAACGATCCGGTAAGGATAAACTCAAAGTTCTACTTTAATTAAATTTAAATAATAATCTACTTTAATTAAAATTAAATAATAAATTAAATAATTAAATTAATATAATATTAAATTAATATAATAATTAAATAATAAAAAAAATAATAATATATTATTACGACATGCTGTTTTTTCCATTCATTACCTTTGAGGATCAGTCGTGGTCTTATAGACTCTACCAATAGTCTGGACGAATCTGTTGCTTCATCCAAATGTGTAAAAGATCATAGTCGCACTTAAAAGCCGAGTACTCTACCGTTGAGTTAGCAACCCGAATAAAATAAATAGGATATGTAAATACGGTCAAAATAAAAAAATCAATTGAATTGCACTGCACGACCCCGTCAAAACATTGAACTAGAACAAATCTTTCTTTTCGATTTGTTGATCAATTAAAAACACCAAAATACCAAAATGGACAGATCAGATTAAACAACAACAGATTCCCAATAGAGATGTCAAAATTGTGACAAACCACCATTTTATTTATCAATTTTCTTTTCTTTTTCGTTAAGAAAATACATCTTGTATGCCAGTAAATCCGGTAGGGCAAACCCATCATTTGACTGAAGTGAAGGAAAGAAAAAACCAATATGGGGTGGAGATAAACGGATCTATTTATCTACGATCGAATTATATTTCTTCGATGCACCATTGTCAATATGAATCCAATGTTAAGAAAACAAATTTAAGTAAATCAAATAAGGACTTGTGTTGGATTGGCACAACATAAACATAAATAATCAATTTGGATGAAAAAAAAATACGAAAGAGGTAAAGTAAAGAAAAAATCTCGGGTTTATTCAATCAATAGAGGTACAATAAGCAAGATTAACCCCTTGTTTGTTGGTGGATTCCCGCAACAAACAAAACAAGAAAAAAAGTAAATTAAGTATGAATACAGCAAGAAAAAGGCAAATTGTGTGTAAATAATTACACAAAGATAGATACTAGTTACCCCCCCCCCCCTTTTTTTTATTTATTAATTTTGTTTTTTTCCTTTAATTAACTCGAATCGAAGTTCTTTCTTGAAATAATTCTGCCTTCCTTAAAATATCACAAACAGTTCCCGTAGGTTGAGCACCTTTTTCAAGGAAATATAGAATAACAGGAACATTTAAATAAGTTTGATTCTTTATCGGATCGTAAAAACCTACTTTTCTAAGATCTCTTCCTTCTCTTCGGGATCGAACATCAATTGCAACGATTCGGTAGATGGCTCATTGGAATAGATGTAAATAAACAATGCCCCCCCTAGAAACGTATGGGAGGTTTTCTCCTCATACGGCTCGAGAAAAAAGGATTCTAAATTTCTGTATATGTATATAATGGCAAATGGATCCATAAAATCATAAATTAGACTATGATTTGAGTCGTTTTTTTATTCTTCCTTACAGAAAAAAAGAAATCTCATTCGTACTCATAACTCAAGTTGGGTAATTCTGACAGAGTTCGAAGGGAAACCCTTAGACATTTATTGAGCCGTCTCTAACCTCTTTTGTTTGTCTCATCTCGAATTTATTTTTATTCCTCATTCTGATTCAATTGTTGAGACAATTGAAAATAGTGTTTACTTGTTCCGGAATCCTTTATCTTTGCTTTGTGAAATCATTGGGTTTAGACATTACTTCGGTGATCCTTACTCCTTTCAAAAGAGCAGCAACATACCTTTTTGTTTTTTGTTATTTTTTTCTATACTATAGAAATAGAATATGAACGGTGGATTCCCTTGTGATACACTTTTGATCGAAATAGTTTTACCAATTCTGAAAAATTTTACTTTTTATTTTTCAAACTTCTTTGATTTTTCGATTTTTTTAACCTTTCGATTTATATATTGAGGATATACTTACAAAGTTGGTCTAACTTATTAATAGTTACTAACCCTAGATTCTTCCCCCCGATAAACGAATCAATCCTTTCTGCTCGAGCTCCATCATGTACTATTTACTTACAACCTAACACAAATTAGGTTCCTAACAGAGCAGAACAAACTATGTCGAGCTAAGAACATCTTCATTCCTATAGAAAATGATGGATGTAAGAATCCACAGCCGATCATGTCCTTCAAGTCGCACGTTGCTTTCTACCACATCGTTTCAAACGAAGTTTTACCATAACATTCCTCTAATTTTATTTCAAACCGGTATGTAATTGATTCAATATGGAATCATGAATAGTCATTGGCTCAACCGGTGTGTGTATACCGGTATATAATAGTACATACTTTCTATCTATCTATCTATCTATCTATGGATAGATAAGTATCTATCCGGGGAAGGCTCGGCAAGGATCCAATTTATTTAACTCTATATTCTATCATATGAATGAAACATATTTCTAAAAAAGACGAATAAATAAGTTTGCTTAAGGCTTATTTACATCTTAAAAAGATTGTTCGGGACGATCAATCATGAAGGATCCATTTTTCTCGAACAAATAAACTATAAACCTCAAAAGAAGAACCTTTAATATTAATAGATTTGCAATCCCGGAACAAAATCAATTATTAATAATACTTTTTTATTTTTTTTTATACAATACAGATTTTGTTTTACTTCAGGTTCAAGAATTTTTCTTTTCCATCAATTCTATAAAGTCAAGTAGATGTAATATACGAATTTCCCCCCAATCGCTACATTACATTGATTTATAATTATTCATTTGAACTGGATAAGATATAAGATGAACCAGATAAAATACAAAAAAATGGGGTCCAGATCAATTCGTTTTTACTATTTTTTTTTCCACACCAGTTTTAGAAGTTTTAAGACCGGTGATGAAATTAGTACCAAAAACTTCCTACTCTTTAGTCTCCACATAGACTGTGGAATTGGGATACCCCATTTATTTACTTTAGGCTTTTTACCCTTGGTAAGGGAATAAAGAGGCCTTTCTTTGATTCACATTTCGATTCAGAATGCTTCATGTGAGAATTGACATTTCATAGATATGGGACATAAAGTTTCCAAAAGTAACTAACTTTAAAATGAATATTGAGTAGTACGAACATATCCTGAATGTGAATGATAAACCCAGAATTTCTTTTTTGAATTAAAAAAAAAAAGATATTTATTTCCACCCACATTTAACACTTGATTACGTTTGTGAGAAACCAAATGAAAGAAAAAATATGATTCTAAGAATGATTCTTAGAATTCAGAACAAAAGATTGTTCTCGTTAACAATTTTATGTTTCATGTGGGATACAATGTGATCCCATCTTTCGTTTCTGATGGAAACGATCTGGGACGGAAGGATTCGAACCTCCGAGTAACGGGACCAAAACCCGCTGCCTTACCGCTTGGCCACGCCCCATTTCGAATTTCTATTCGACACTAATAAACATTAATATTGGTATTGGTTATTCGTCAATTCCAACCCAATAAATACATTGGGGATATATTGTTGCTAGGATTCAACACATGTAGATATAGAATCAAAAAAATTCATTGATCATTACATAGAATTCAGTTAAGATATTGTATGAAAATGGAATTCCTTGTATTCTCATTTGAGAATGGAAGGAAAGATTTTTTTTTTTTTTTATTTTGGAGAGTTCGAAAAAAAAAGAAAGATTTTTGACTTGTCTTTTTTTTTCCCTTATAAAAAAAAAAAACTCAATCAGAATAAAATTATCTAATCTACAAGAACGAAATTTTGTTATGCTTAATATCTTTAGTTTAATCTGCATCTGTCTTAATTCTATCTTTTATTCGAGTAGTTTTTTCTTCGCCAAATTGCCCGAAGCTTATGCCTTTTTAAATCCAATCGTAGATGTTATGCCTGTCATACCTGTACTTTTTTTTCTCTTAGCCTTTGTTTGGCAAGCTGCTGTAAGTTTTCGATGATTTAATACTCTGCTAAATTCATGATTTATTCGATAAATAAAAATTCGAAAAATTGATAAGACCAGATAAGTCTTACATTATGAACCCTCGATTCAAAAATCGAAATTCTTGTATATTGAATAACCACGGCGATGAATTTTGATCAACTTATTTCCTCGTTCTGACCTTACAGTGAGCAAAGACTTTATTTTATTAGGTTGCCTACAATACCTAATTATTCATATGACAAGAAATTTTTGATAACGAAGGAATCAAAATCTTATTCCAAAGAAATTCGTGAAAATGACTTTCTTTTCAAAAAACACTTCATTTTTTTGGGGGTGTCATGTCAAAACAAAATAGTGTATGTGGTAAAAAATAAGTAACCTATTCCCTTTTTCAAAAAAAAGATCTTGGAGATTGTGTAATGCTTACTCTCAAACTATTCGTTTATACAGTAGTGATATTCTTTATTTCTCTCTTCATCTTCGGATTTTTATCCAATGATCCAGGGCGTAATCCTGGACGTGAGGAATAAAAAAAGATATTTTTAGTTTTTCCTGCTTTTTCTAAATTTTTTTTCTTATGATTTTATCTATTCCATACATTTACCTATGATAAAATCAAGGGATCGAAATTCCTTCGAATTCGAAAGTCTTCAAGTAATAAGAAGAAGCGGAGAGAGAGGGATTCGAACCCTCGGTACGAATAACTCGTACAACGGATTAGCAATCCGCCGCTTTAGTCCACTCAGCCATCTCTCCCCATCCCCATTTAAAAATGGAAAATTTTTTATGTGATGTGACACGTGAAGTAAAGATATATAAAAAGAACAATAAAGTAATATATATCTATATAGGATAAATATATATATATATAAGAAGAAATTTGATCAGGAATTCAATTTAGATAATGATTCGAAACGGATATCCCCAATAGAAAAATACCCTACTTCTTTTATTTTGTACGAAAGGTTTATTCCCCCGGCTTGGTTTAAGTACTGGCCGGGCCAGGCCAGTATTTCCATAGATAAAATGATTTAATAATGATTTGATATCAATCAAAAATACTTGTTGAAGTGTCATTTCTTATTATTAATACTTAATATTATATTAAGTATTAATCTTAATATTATTACTTAATATTAAACACACATATTTATAAACGTAGTTATAATATAACTCATTTATTTGTTCAAGAGACAAGCTTTATTTGAACAATTGAGATCCAATTGACCCGAATTCTTAATTCATAAGTAAGATCTGGCAGTTGAAAGAGAAGTTGAAAAAAAGAAACCATGTATTATGCAGATTTCATCCTTTCTATGATCCAGCTTCAATGATTCTTTCGGACCGGGACTGTCAGTAATGACTTCGTATCAAACGAAAAGAAAAGTATAATATAACTATAACTTATTTTATGTTATTTAAGTAAGCTTTCTGCTCTTCGCCTATTTAAGTCTAAGTCCCCGGCGGGACGAAGCGTCAACGCTAAAATTTTCATGATTCTGATGCTATCTTGATTGCACCTCACTCTTTTATTCGACAAATGGTCCATTCATATACAATTATAAATATATAGCGGGTATAGTTTAGTGGTAAAAGTGTGATTCGTTCTATCAAAAACTTAAATAGTTAAGGGGTCTTTCCGTTTTTTTCATATTCCGATCAAAAACTTTATTTCTTAAAAAGGTTTAATCCTTTACCTCTCAATAGTATATTTGAGGAAGAATATACATTCTCACGATTTGTATCCAAAGGCCAATTAGAAATTGAATAAAAAGGATTGGATTATGGATATGGAGTCGCGAAGCATAATTTTTTTGGATTGGATTAACTCTTCCAATTGAATGAGTATGAATAAAGGATCTATGGATGAAGATACAAAAGTTTATTTCCAATCGTAACTAGATCTTCCATTTTTTTTTGTAAAAGGGAAATTGAAGCCAAATAGCTATAAAACGATGGTTTTGGTTTACTAGAACCATCAGCATATTGTTTCAGCTCGGTGGAAACCAAATTCTTTTCCTCAGGATCCTGCGAGTGGAAATAGGGAACGAAGTAACTAGACTAAATGGATTTAGTATAATCCCCCTCCTCTAGAGGGATCATCTAGAAAGCAAGTAGCTTCGGATGGATTCATACAGAAAAGCTAACATAGATGTTATGGATCTAATTTTTCTCTTTGGGAATACATCGATCTTCTATAAAGGAGCCGAATGAAACCAAAATTTCATGTTCGGTTTTGAATTAGAAACG